AGGAGCGAATGCAGTTGCAGTGGAAGTTTGAATTGCTAATGCCTTGTATTGACCTTCCTTTGATGTTTATTCCCCTTAGTCAAAGTCTGTCTCTTGAGGTTAGGTGTTTACCTTTCTGGGGCTATCCATTCAAAACTCAAAAAAAAGAATCTTATTCTAATTCTTTTCTTAGGAAAGTGTCTTACGCAAGCTAGTTTGAAAGAAAAGATCTGAGTTAATCCAAGCCTTTTAGATATGTATTGAGAGTAAGATTGAGAGAAAGCTTCATCCTCCCTTGTAGCAGTTTTTCTACCTTGGATACTCCAAGCCTTGGTTTTTCCACTCTATGTTGGGTTCCCATCGAGAAATTCATTCATTGTTGAAGAACTCTCCCCTTTGCCTGGGTCTTTCTCGCCTTTTGCCTGCTTTGATTAGGACTTTGCCCGGGGAAGAACCCTAAACTCAGTCCTCTCCGTCTACCTCTTTACCAGCTAAGCCACTTACCCCTCGTCTATTCATTTCTTTAATGCGGGATAAGCTTGACCGAGGAAACTTGCTTGACTTCGAGTGAAAGGCAATCAATCTCTAGCTTTCGACTAAGCTAAGAAGCAGATAGGATAGGATCAATCTAACTAATAAAGGATATTCCCTAGGGCAAGACATCCCAAGGAACAAAGAAAAGAAAGAACTAAAGCTTGTACGGAGACTTCGGGAAGGCAAGCTTGAAGAGGTTTATGCTTAGGCCTTCTCCCCGTTGCCACCTCTAACACTACCACACCAAAGCTGTAAACATCTGTCTTCTCGGTGGGAATACCCGAATAAACATACTCAGGTGCAAGATATCCCATTGTTCCTGCCGGTATAGTTGCTTCTCTTGTATTCGAACTGTGTTCATAAACTTCTGCCAGACAAAAGACCAAATCTTAACGAAGTGGAAGGAATGGATCTATCTCCTACTGCCTCTTTTCAATGCTGGAAGTGAAGCGAGCATTCATACTTTTTTCTTTGCTTCCCCAAAATAATAGCAGCTAACAAGAGGGAAAGGCTCACCGATCTTAGCTAGGCCGGAGATTCCTTCCAAGGAAATGGGAATGGACATAATGGCACTGGCTATTTATGTATTGGTGCACTCACTCCCTTTTTTGACTATTTGGATATCCCTAGACTTGCTTAACGCTCCCTATCTGCCTTCATTAAAGTGCAGTTTCCCTCTTAACTATCCCTAAGGGGAGAAAGTGACTAATGGAAGAGTTACCTAATTCCATGCGCCTAAGACTCTTTCTTAAACTTTTTCGAAAGAACAATTCCAGGAAGTGGTATGAGAAGTGTCAGCAAGCCTTCGAGCGGATAAAAGAATCTTTTTCTTTCAACGAATTCCCGGTCGAAACTCCTCCCCTTTCTGCTTGAGCGGCCCTTGTCGAACCGAAACAACTATACTAATAAATAGACTTTCTGGATTGCTCGCTAGGTCTCCCATCTCTTAGCAGGAAAGGATCAGCCCCAGTGTCGTTTTAGTTCACCGGCGGTGGGATCGCTTAGTGTCTCAGGTGGCATTCTTTGGATGATCGGACTACCTACCCCCTAGCCCATTGAGTGCTCTACTTCGGGTGAAAGCGTAATTCAACTTGCTTTTCTCAGTCGATTGGCTTAGATGGCCTCTGAATCAGCCTAGCCGCTCTATCAACTCTGGTCTTAAAGAAAAGCCTTACGGGAGATAGTTGATCGAATTGCTTATTTCCGGGTGTTCTATCTATTCAATCCAAACCATCAAACTAGTACCTTCAGCTTCTGCCTCTAACCCTAGAGTAAGGACGGACCCGTGGACATATTAGAAAGGATATGAGGAGCGGAGCTTATTTCCGACCACGTCATTCCATCATTTTCAAGGGTTGATCGACCATGGTGACCTCCTCTCTGTCCCTAGGGTATCCTAAGAGGAATTCCTTGACTATCTTATTGAAGATTCGATTGGAAAGTTCCTTGCCCTACTTCTCTTCCTTTCTTTCTTTTTACCCGTACTGATTCTCCCTTCTATTCTTTCCTTTATTACTTCAGCTTTTTGGACTGAAACTTCTTTGCCCGTTGGAGAGCCAACAACCTATTTATCACTTGCAAACTTCAGCTTGAAAGCCTTTTCCTCGCTAGAAGGAAAGAAAAGAGATTGGACAGAGCGAGGAGCAAGTGCATTGGCACTGCACTGAGAACAGGGAGACAGGCTACTTTCGAACTGTCAAATTGGATAGTCCATTATAACTACTAACCAGGGTGGAGATCCATTCAAGGCGATTCCCTATCCCTATAAAGTCAGCAATTGAATTTAAACGTGTTTTTTGTCATCATTTCGTCATCAACAGGGCTAAGAATCTTACCTTTACTTAGAGAGGGGTATCGGTACCACGCTCTTCCGTGCTCGTAGGTTGACTCCCCTATGCATCCCGACAAAGGTCTCATAAACGTGCGCTTCCCTTATGCATCCAGCCGCTTCACTAATGTGAATAGGTTATACAGAAGGGTGGGTTGGTTATATACTCTTATGCGCCTTCCTTCTTCGAACCTTTTGGTATGTATTGCCCCCTAACTATAGATCAGATCCACCAGACGGAGAAACTTCAATTCCGCACTGCTGCTGAGTCGTCGGACTTATCCACCAAGGGATTCGTGGAATTTCTGTGGATTGCGTTGGGGGAAATCTACCAAAGCTAGGCAGATAGATAGACTCCTTTCCCGCTGCTAAGGGCGAGCAAGAAAGAAAATCCAATGATTTGATTGTTTTTTAACCAGCGCCCCCTTTTGGGTATGCAGGTACTAAGAGTCCTCTCACTACCAACCAGCAGACATCATCTGGCTGGGTCTTGCCGGTATCAACAACGAGAAAGAAAGAACCAAATGGAAACAGCAACTAACTATGGCTCTTGGCCCAGACAACGTCCTAGGCGTAGGGGAGATCGGAGCCAGAGGGAACGCCTAGACGACGTTTTTATTCCTGGGCTGCTGTAAGTAGATCGAGAGGTCGTTCCGCCCCTTGTCCCCTAAGTTGGGTAATATGTTCTCGACCATTCTTGCTCCAATCTGACCTAGCTGGCGAGCGATCCCAGTTCGAGACAGAGAACAAGACAGCAAGCGAGCGTACCTTTGTTCGCTTCTTCTCCACCAAGCACGGAAGTTTAAGGATAACTGTAGGTCGGTGGCTACCTAAGGAAACTCCGATTCGATCCGCCTCCCGGCTGGGAGGCATCTACCTCATCCCGATCACAAGGAGAGGTTCACTATGATGGGGGTACTTTTTTTTCCCTTCCGGAAAGAATGAAATGCATAGGGGACCATCCTTTTCTTTTGTTGCGGCATGCTCCTCAGATTTACGGATTCGCAGGGGGCCTCAGGCCCTACTTAGTTGACTGACAATGACAAAGGCTTGCGAAACTAAGTAGCGCCCTTTCCTTTTTGCATAACCCATTCTCAAACTCTTTCATAAGTCAAGTAGGCAAACCTATAGGTCCTTAGTAGCGTTGACAAAGAAGAAAAGAGCCGGTTAAAAGACAGCGAATCTTTTTCTTTCTATTATTTAGATAGAAAGAAAATAATAATAATAGAAAGATCTCTCTTTTATGACTTCTACTTATCGATCCCGGCCCAGAAAAGTGACCAACCAGGGCCCTATTGATGAATGAAAGAAAGGGTTTATGAGCCCTAGCCCTGTAAGCCCACACCTGTGTAGAGTAGATCGTTCAACACCTGCGGCACAAACCTATTTTTGACCTATTGGTCCTAGTATCATAGGCGACCGAACGGCCGCCCCCTAATTACTAGACCGACCTGCTATAATAATTCCATAAACACCTAGCGAAGATATGGCAAACAAATAAAGTAGCCCTATGTTCGGATCTGACAATACCATACCATAATCAAAAGGTACAACGGCCCGAGCGACCAGACTTAACATAAATGTAGCCACTGGAGCCATTCTAAAAAGGGAGAAATTAGCACTACTTGGTGAAATAGGTTCTTTTAGAATCAATTTCAAACCATCTGCTAGAGGTTGTAACAATCCAAACGATCCCACTACATCAGGACCCTTTCGACGTTGCACAAAAGCCATTACTTTACGTTCAGCTAGCACTAAAAAGGCTACTCCTAGTAGAAGTGGTAGAATTATTCCAAGTATTTCAGCTGGAAGAGCTATGTACATTTTCGATTTTCTATTCACTCATGATCTGGCCTGGTCGACCCAATCATGATATTGAAGGATGGGACCTTTTCTCAAAAAACTCCGGATCCCGATAAGAGTTGAAAATGGTGCAACATCGAATCCTGTTACTTCGAATGGAAGCCCGCCTCACTTGCTTTCTTTACTGCATAAGGGCATAAGCGAAGTCAAGGGATTTCCGTCTAACTAGTGGCTGAGAGTAAGCAAGCTACCTGTTCAAGGTAAGGTCATACTTATATATTGCTTCCATAAGCCTCAGATAGGGCAGGCTACGGTGCGTTCCATACTCTTCCATATAATGCAGGTGCTTCTGGTAAGTACGTAATGATAAAGCTTTACCACTAGGGTAAAACAGGATTCCCCTTATCTGATGTCTCTTAGAGAGAATGGAATCTTCTGAATAACCGTCCGAACGAAGCGCGCGTTCTATCTTTCGTTCAATCTCGAGTTGGCTATCCAAAATAGACTCTTTTACCTCCTGGGATAAAGAACTTCTAATAGTATTAATGGCGAGACGATCGTGGAGCTCCTGGCGCCTATCTTCGTCCTCCTGTAAAGGCTGATAAACATCGGGTAAAATAGGCGCTGCAGGTTCACCAGGGTTGGGGGATTCAGGGGCCGGTTGGTTGACACTTGCTTCGGAATTACCAGTGGAACTGCTTCCAAATAAAGAGGTCCACCCTCTTCTTCCTCCTTCAGTGCCCTCACCCGAACCCGATCCAGAGGCTCCGGATGGATTCATCATATAACAAGGGGAGGGTGATGAAAATAGAGAAGACAGGTTTTGATAAATGACAATTCCTATTTTAAAAAGAACATAACTCAAAAAAAGACATTTCAAGAAGAAGAAGATTTTCTGATATTTGATTTGGAATACCCATAGACGCGAAGCCAATTCTAGTTTTAAACTCCCGCATACTTGTTTCATAGCTTTCACGGCAGACCCGACGCGACTGACAGCGACGTTAATAGCAGGTCTAATTCCGCGATAAAAGTTGCGAATTCTCCTTTTGAATAGACTGATCATTCTTTCTTTGGTTCATTCTTTTCCTTTTCCGCTCTTCCTCTAAAAATGAGGAGAGACTTGCTCCCCCAATGAAGGAAGACTTGTATTTGAGTCAATTGCCTTGGTTTTTCCAATAAGAAAGTGTGGGATGAAGCTTGAGCGAAATCAAGCTTAGGTCGAGAAAGATGCCTCGCGGAACACGAACTCAATCTAGAAAATGGACAAGTGAGACATTCGAATTCTACCTTCATCTTCTTTCTCAATCTGTCAGAAGTTGGCTTCACCTCCGGGGACCGGCTTCGCGGGACCGCCTGACGGCCTGGTCCACTCATGGCTAAGCTCATTGGGCGGAACCTACTATGTTATCTTCCTTTCCGATTGAAATAGTGAGATGAGAGAGAGATCATTTCTTTATCTATGCAATTCTGAGATGACGTAGAATGATGAAATGAAGCTTCTTCTCTTAAGATATTTCTAGTTTGATGAAAAGAGCGCCCGCCTGGGTTTCCCCAGAGTTTCAACGACCAGAGGACCGATCGATCCTCCGATCGAAGTCTAACGGCGTTTGGCGATCAGGGACACCCAAAGTCTTATAGCGGACGGCTATATTCCGGGGATCTACACGAGAGAGACCTATCGTCTCGCCCGGAAGGACTACACCGGCTCGAGCTCGAGGCTGAACAAGACCCCGAGACTCGACAAGAAAATCTGCACCTTTCGCCCCACCTAAGAGCCATCCTGGGTTTGTCGCCCCAGAAGGTTGGGATGGAAGGATAGGTAACGTCCAATCTAAACCTAATTGAGCAACCATATCATACACCCTCCAAAGAAGCCCCCTTAAGCTTAAGTTAGGGGTCAGAGTCTTGTATGTACGGGATATAGCCAGTTTCTTTCCTGGATACACACTATTCTTCAGTCGGCTCACATTTCTGTGCTTATTAATGGCTCACCCAGGGGATATTTTAAGGCCTCCCAGGGTCTTCGACAAGGTGATCCTTTATCGCCGATTCCTTTCTGCCTTGCCGAGGAGTTATAAAACGGAGAGTCAGCCTACCCAGCCGATAGTTTTCTATAATGCTAGAATGTGAGGGAAAAAGGAAGAGGCTGACATTCAGACTCGGTTGAAACCCCTTTCACCTTCTTTGCTCGGTTCAAAAAAAATGCTTATCTATAACCAGTTTCCCTTGTTTACCCAGCAACGGGTAGGGGCAGTCTCTTATTCCAATCTAAAAAATTAGACCGGGGAACTTCAAGTTCTCCTCATCCAGTCTAGCTATCAATCCAAGAGCCAGGATTCACTCCAGCTGGAGTCTTTATTGTTGCAAAGCCGTGAAAGTTCAAGCTAGACTATACTATAAGATAGACTAAGAAAAGCAGGGAGAGAAAGCTAGGCATTCCTAGGAAAGCCCTTGCTTAAGAGGAAAGACTGATTGTTACATGAGAAGGTACGTACTGTCAGAACGAAAGGGGAAACGAACAAGCAGGAATCTCTACCTCTCCAAGCGACTACTACTAAGTGGATATGATTTTTGAAAGAAAGACAGTATATGTCACTGGTCCTGACTTTTCAACATAGGCCCAAACAAACTAGGACAGAGACTCTGGAACTGCTAGATAAGAAAAGTCCGCCTAAGCTGACGATATTGAGTCTTTTGAAGCCGACACAGATGAAGCAGATGAGGGGATCTTGTTTTCTTTTCTAAGGTTGGTCCGGGAAAGAAATAAGAGAATTCTCAAGCCGATGCTGCTATTTCCGAAACAAGTAAATACGGCCGTGCTCGAAGAGTGATGAGTGCCTTGAAGGGCGTAATTCGAAACACGATCAGGTGAATAAGTTTCGTACTCAATCGTAGAAGCGTGAAATGCACCTGATCAGGCAATAGGTATGCCTATAACTGGAAAGAAAGTTAGCAGACATCGTATATCTTTCAGAGGACCACTCGTTACGCTTCTGTCGCTGCGTTGGGAGACACTGACTCATGACAAGACACCAACCAAAGAGACCGGCTGAGAGCCGACTCTAATGCCTGATTATTATGCCATGGGGTTATTCTTTCCGATACTTGCCACTCTGAAGTTGATAATCTAGCTTTCTGCTGAGTTGATGTGAAGTGATCAGACCTGGACGACTAAAGAAAGCCGGTTGAATAGAGCACTAACAGGACTGAATTGACCGATTTCTGGGAAAAGATCGTCTGTCTCTTTGCCCAGGGAGCAGGAAGACAGGTCACGGGTCAAGCACTCTAAGGGTCAATTTACGATTCCATGTCCTCGGCCCCCGCATCCCCGTCTACACCCAGAAAAAGAGCAATTGATGGAAAACAAGCCATCATAAAATAAACATTTTTTGAAGTTGACACCAAAACATAACCCACGGGTTCGCCCGATAAGGCATAGGAGGAAGTTTCATCGAGGTTAATTTGCACTGTTTAAGTATGGCTATGCATTTCTAATAGAAGATAGCATTGATCCGAGATTTTGGAACAAGGCTTTTCAAGCCGAAGATTGTTAAGTAGATTCCAAATACGAAGATAAAGAAGGGCCGCTTTAACGCCCTGCGCTAGAGGCAAGGGTCGCGCAAAAGGGAGGTTGAGAGATTTATATATATATAAGATAATCATACCCAGTCCCATTAGCTATAAAGTTTCTGATCATAAAGTCAAGTTAGTGCTGAGCATAGATAGGTATGCGAGCCAAAGAGAAAGAGGAACTGCCCCGGGCCTGAGGGGACTTTCTTTTCTAGACCAAATGAGGCGTCAGATGAAGGATTCGCCGAAAAAAGAACTACAGAGACAAGGGAATATTTCAAAGAGGCTTTCGACCCCGTTGTTCAGACGTCGACGAACCAAGAGATCCTGTCTCTCACGAGGAGCCGTAAACAAATCTACCGTAGAGCGTGTTCATAAGAATCTTGTACACATAGGCCAATGCATCATTACCAGACCTCCTGGCCTCTAACCTGCTCTCGAAGAGTGAGCTAACAAAGCCTTTGAAGGGGCTTTCCCTCATCTCAAAGAGGTAGCCAGAGAGTGGTATCACAGTGTAGCCAAGGCCTCTTGCATACTTGAACTCCTCGCCTTCGTTCACCTACCATTCCAGTAGTTCAGCAGAGCTGCTATTGAATCCGGGTTAGAAATAAGACGACGAAACCAGGAGTGACGGTTTAGGCTTTTTTCCTTGCTTTTCCTGCTTTAGTGTCTTGCTAGAGCCCTTCCATTTCGCATAGTGAAGGTTGCTAGTTACTAATGTGGGCATGTCATATCTTTCACAATCCGACGGGGACTGTGGTGACTGAAAAGGTACCTAGCGCTCTTTGCAATTGAATCATCAGAAGGATTTCTCGTGAGCAAATCAACTCATTGGAGAACTTGTTATAAGTGCAATCCGTGGGCCGCTGACTCGACCAATACCTTACCTTAAAATGCATTTCATAACCTTTCTTCTTGTCCCTCGAGTGATCGGGAGCTTTCAGCAGCAAAAGGGGTTCAAGCGGGGCTCCTCTTAGGCGCACTTCTCATATGGATTAGTGGGAAGGTTTCAGCCAGTTAGCTCATCATTCGTTTCGGGCCTAGCCACTCCTGCCCTTGTTCTTTATATTCCACTTCTCCTGTTGCTTCTTTAGATTGATTCGAGTGAACGTTCAGTGTAGCCCTACTCCGAATCACTTTCTGAAGAAAGGGTATTCTTACGCCAAACTGGGCAATAGGAACTCCTTTGGATGAGTCTAATTACCAGCTTTAGAGTACATCTCCCCTCTAGTGGGACGAGCGATGCGAAGGGCTTCCCCTCGTCCTTGGCAACAGTTGTCTCCGATCTGCCATCCGATCCACCAGTACCTTCCACCTTAGGGGACACAAGGACAAAGGACCAAGGCGCAAGCCTAAAGCCGAGAAGGTTGGACTTTGAGTTCAATGATAGCCATTAATTCGGTGAGAGCATGTGTTCGAGATAGAAACCTCGTAGAAAGGACTTGATTACTGCGCTAAATACTTTTCTTTACCGACCTTTGATCGATGTCCGAACCCTTGAAGAAGGGCGGCAGTTGAACTCGACTAAAGGAAAGAAAGCACAGGCTACACCATCGTCGCATTCAAGGGGGGAATCTATCCCCAGGGGCTTGAGAAAGGAACACGATCCCATGGACGAAGGGACAGGCGCTTCCGAACTGGTTTTACGATCCACGGCAGCTCCACCTCCGGGCTGGATAAAAGTGAAGACGGACGGTAGCTCCAACTAACTTGAATCAAGCTTCCCCTCTCCTACCTTACTTCAAGGCACATGAAAAGGAATGTCAAAGGCTTTGCCTTATGCTACAGAGAAAGGAAAGAGGGAACGAAAGCCCAGTTGCTCTCCTGACGCTCAAAGATCAGAGGCGGACGTATGCTATTGATTTATATGCCCCAACTCTGATGTTGAAAGAATTGATCCCATATAAAATAAATAATTTGGCTTCTGTAACCTTGGATGAATATCCGCTTTCCTCGCACGACTCAATCCTAATTGGCTCTTAACCTCTGGGATAAATGCGTAGGTTGAGCGCCTTTTTCTTCGGTTTAACGCCATTTCGAGGTGCCTCACGATAGATTTTATGGGGTCTTCAAGTCCATTCTCTAAACCCTAGATTTTCTTCTCCGTAGCCGATGTCTCTCCCCGCAGTCTACCGTTGGCAACATCTACAGCCCACCCTTGGGGCAGCTTTCCCGGGAAAGAAAGCTCTACGCCGTATTCTTCGGCGCCGTTGCTTCCAGTTTTCTTCTTCCTCCCCTCAAAACCCTAAACATGCTCAGTCGACGGGGACTTCACCCGCTCCGTTGACGATCTCATGCTCGGCCAATTTGGCCAATCTTTCTTCCCAGCCCTCGCGTACAGTTCTGTCTGCGGCACCTAAGCCCACGCCGTGTCTCTCGTCGTTGTCCAGGGTGCCTTCCCTGCCAACGGACTCTCTTAGGGTATCCTCTCAAGAACCTTTTGGTTCGTCTGCCCTAGACTTCCCCCGCTACATGGGGATGTCTACGGGGGCTTCTCCGCTCCTACAGCCGCCGTCGCCGGGCACAACCTTTGCTCAGCTTCTCCAATCGAAGCAACCGCAGACGGCTGAGATTATGCATGACGATATCGTGCCGGTAAAGAAAGGGGATTCTTTCGCTGTCCCGATCGATGAACAGTTCTATCAACAGCGAGTTCGGCAATGTGAAGACTCGCTGATTGGACGGCTCATCCGGAGACAAGCCTTGGAAATTGGCTGATCTCAAACTCCGTTTACAGCAGCTATGGGGTTTGGTCCAAGACTGGCGACTCATCCCGCTTGGTAGAGGATACTTGAATCTGCAGTTCGACTCGCTGGAGGACAGGGAAAAGGTTTGGAAGCGCGGATCATGGCTGGTGAAGCCGGGCACTCTACGATTGCAGCGCTGGGTTCCCGATTTGAACCCGTATAAGACTCGCACTTCAGTTGCTCAGATTTGGATTCGTATTTACGAGTTGAGCTTAGAATACTGGCACCCATCCATGATTTTTGGTATCGCCAGGGCAGTTGGAAAACCCCTCAAAATAGATTCCCGAGCTCTAAACGAATAGGCTTTTGCCTCTACTTGCGCCTCTACAACGCTACAAAGCAGTCGTCCTATAAGCGCGGGGAAAAGCAGCGGAAAAGCTGTCTCAACTAAACGCTAACTGGAAAGCTACAAAGCGGGCAAAGTCTAGCTGCCTATTCGATTCCTTACTTAAGTGAAGTCCCAGACTTTCTAAGACTAGCAGCGCTTACTACTAAGGCGAAAGAGATGATTTGAAAACAACTGAAGGTTGGACTCATCAAAGTCTTTCTTTTCCACTAAGTGGAGGTGAAAAACCCCCGTCTAAAGCTATAAAGCCGTGGGAAAAACGAAGAGGTAGGCCTAAAAGAAAAGAAGAATATGGAGCCAGAGGGAATGGAAGCTGCTTCCACCTCAGATAATCCTCCGGACTCCTGTTTGGCATTTAGTCTCTCTATTTCCTGTCGCTGGTTCACCTGTTCGATGCTTTCGTCACCAAAATCCCTATGTACATCTTCTAGCACTTCCCCGATCCGCTGGTCTTAAGTTACCGTCCCTGAGAAGGGGGTCTCTCAGGGCGGGTAGGCCACAGTTCCTTTCAGACATAGTGCATATGTATATGTAGGCCACTCGGAGTCAGCCATGTGCTACAGCATAGACGCCTGCGATCGAATCCGCGATGGTTTGCTGGCAATCATAAGGGGAGACTGCACAGGAGTATCACCAATCATATCCAATCCTGCTGTCGAAAGCGGGACTAGAAAGAGGAACTTGAAAGACTGACTTCCCCTGCACTACCGGCTAACCAAAAGCGGAATGCTACAATACAAGGAGAAAGACGAAAAGCTTTAATTTAACAAGGGTTGAAGTGACTCACTACCCGGAAAGTCAGACCTTCCTTTCCGAGGCGATCGGAGATGTTGGAAAGCAAGTGTGGGTTGTAGGGGTACGCGTAGTTGAATAAGGACTTTCGGATCTGACCAGACTCCTATACGAGCACCTGACTTCCCTTATATTTACTGGAAAATATCTTTCCTTTCCGGCTAGACCAAGGAACCGAACCGGCGTCCTCTAGGTGTACAAACTATACTCTCGCTCGATGGACATACTACAGAAAAGAGGCAAGCGTTCTAACTGATGTTATTTCCCCGTCAAGGACTTTATGGCATGCTTCCAACGACTCAATTACCTGAAGACCTTCGAGGCAATGGGGAATACGATCGCTTTCTCCGGCACTGTCTATTGGTGCTGGAACGTTAACTAGCTAGAGAAAAACTATCTTTACAGGGCCCTACTTTCTATCTCACACTCGGGAAAGAAATACTCTTTGGCACTTGCTTACGAAGTAGCTTATCTAAGAAAACTGTTGGAGTTACTTGAACTCTCAAGGGACTGAGAAAACAAGGCTTTACTATAGCTATAGGCATCTGGAAGAAAGGCGGGATTTCGACAAGCCAAAAGGAAAGGGTGTAAAGCCAAGCCGATGATTAGACTGATTTAGGGAATGGCATCTTCTGCCAGGATCTCTGATTGAACGGGGTTCCTCATGTCTGTCCAACAGAACAAAAAGCCGAAGCTCTTTTTCAAGAATCGCTGGGGATGCAGTAAATAAGAGATTCTCCAATTCCTGATCTATTTGATCTCGAGGCTGCTAAGGCAGCATGTGAAATGAAAGATCTTGTTCGAGTTCGAGTTATGAGAGGGATGGCGGGAAGAACTTCATTCTGTTGACTAGGACGACTTTCGAAACTCTCTTTTAGACATAAAACCAAGGATCAATGGGCCTGAATTGCCCCACTTCCGAAAGAAAGAAGACTTTTTGAATGAGTACCAGGTTGGTATGTGGAACAAAGGACGAAAAAGAACGGATTCCTCCATTTAAATAGAGCGACTTCCCGCTCTTCTGTCTGTCATCTGTCAACTGGTAAGGGTCGCATCTGTCCCGTAGGCGGTCCAATCGCTCATCCCTCCACGAAGAACTGTCCTCTAGGCTTCTGTTATGAGTTCATTTTTTATCTTTTTGCATTCATTGCTACTTCATCAATCTTACTTATTAGTGTACCCCTTGTATTTGCTTCTCCTGATGTTTGGTCGAGTAAGAAAAATCTTGTATTTTATGGTACATCCTTTTTGATTGGATGAGTCTTTCTGGTAGGTATTCAACATTCTCTCATATCTTTAACCTCTGATATTCACCCGTCACCTGTAGCTTGATTCAGTCTTTGACCTGGGCGAGACATCAGGAAGTCGAAAGAAAGTAGCTCGTCCTTCCCGTGTGGGACGCGAAGGCTTATCCTTTTTCTTCTCTTGGGACTGGTTAACCAATGATGATAGTCTCACTCCTCCGTCTGCTTGGGGTCTTCGTAGTCAGATAATGTCAACTGAGTCGACCCTTTCTTCCCGGGGTTTCCCTCAATTCCATTAATGGAGAGTGGTCACTCATTGCTTTCTTCAACCGGACCGGTCGTCAAAGAAAGATCGGAAATGGAATCAATGCTCGAAGAATGAACCCTTGAATGGGGCTATCCCTTTAGCTCTTCACCCGCTCGTCCCCCAAGTGCTCTAGTTGCTCTTTCCTAAGCTTCAGGGTTTGGGGAATAAGTACTCGTTCTCCCGGCTGGCCTCTTTCTTTGACTGAGAGTACTGGGGCTTTTCACTCAAGTATAGTAGGCGCTGTTCCACCCTATCATATATAAAGAAGTATAAAGCGAAAGGAAGTAGCTTGGCCTGACCGCTTCTCTTAGCAAAGTAGGCTCAAGTCAGACTTTTGGCTTGCTACAAGCTGGGCTCAGGGACTGCAGTCAGCCGCTTCCCCTGTAGTCGTCAGCTCCTTCTTGACAGATCCGATCGGGTGTTCATAATCTGGAGTAAAAGGATTCGAACCTTTGCATGCCGGTACCAAAAACCGATGCCTTACCACTTGGCTATACTCCATAGGCCTGTTTTGGACGGTAGGAACGGGGATAGGGGGAAGGGAGAAGCAGGGCTCGAAGAACGAGCCGAGCCGTGCAAGGACGCGGGGATATAGCAAGTAAGCTGCAAGGTTCTCCCTTTATTAGGACCGACTACAACAAGCCCGCGACTCTAATAGAAAGAAAGGGTAAGCTCTCTGCTCTATTTGCTTGCAATGCTATGCCTATCAAAGTTGGCGAAGGCTTCTGTAACCTTATACTCGTTATGCTGTTCGACTGAACTCGTTGGCTCTGCGTCCACCGAAAGTAGCTTCGTCACCGTCAGCATTTGGTACTCTCTCGATAGCTTCAATAGTTCACTGAAAGCCTTTGGTGTAATGAACCGCAAGCCCTTCAGAAAGAAAGACATAATATAGAATAGTTTAATGTTGATTCAAGTACCCTTGAAAAGACTAAAGGAACGGGGGAATGACTACCTGTAATAAAGCACAGGCTAATACGAGCCGACCAGAAGAAGCAAGGCTTAGATTACCAGATCCTGGACACAATCTTCCTAGAGATGGAGAGCCCCTTGCCTCGCCTTTTCTAGCCTCTCCTTCTTGCTTACCTAGCTCTTGTCTTAGTGACTCTTCCTCTTTTCTAGGTTTTTTTTCTGAGTCTTAATACGATAGATTTTTCATTTGCCAATGAATTGGATCCGCCCCGATTCGATCAATAATGGGATTCTTGGCTAGAGAAAGGTTCTGTGACATGGACGCCCAGCCCAACTCGGTCGGTTGGCCCACCTAAGAGATGATGAGATTCTCGATCGATTTGATCGAATTTTGAAAAGTCTTTCTCACTATTCAGAACAGTGGAGCTTTCGATCAAGATCTTCTCGCCTCCCCCGTTTGAGCTCTCGCTCGAATCGGAGGTAGGCTTTCGACTCAATCTAATAGCCTACCTATCGGGCGCCAATAAAATCAAAGAGAAAGTTTTCGCATGGGCTCATCATCTGATGCAGAACCGATGCGAGAGGGAGAATAAATATGGGGGAAGCGTGGATTGATAGCTTTCAAGAACCAGTGGAAAGAGTTCTTCCCTGCATTCCTTCCTTTCCAAAAAGAGTAAAGTAATTAGGCATAAAAGATTTGATTGAATGAACGCCACCTTGGTTGTTTTCAAACAAATCCAATCTTGGGCCAAGCGTTGCCAGCCGGCAATAGCCGAAGGCAAAAAAGGGAGAGATAGGGAAGAGGAGATGTTGGATAGTCACTCCACTCCATAGATAGTGCACACAGATTCTTCTTTCATTTTTAATTCCTTTCGGGTCGGAAACGCGGGCTGCTGGTGGGGCTGCGCCCATTCTCCCTCTTCTTCCGCTTTACAACCGGAATAAGGAACCTTAGAATTCACCCTACCTGTCGATGAAAAAATGGGATTTGAGAGGACCACCAGCTAGCAGATCAGAAATCTTTGTATGGGTATGGAATGTCCTACTCCTGCCTGAGCTTTCCGATCCACCAATCCCCTATTTCAGGGACATCTGTGTTAGGTAGGCCCAGGGATCACTAATTAGTCGAATGAACCCATCTCTCTGGCCTATCATTTGTTGGTCGATCCGGCTGGCATCTCCTGCATATCTATGGGGGCCCCTTTATACAAGTTTGCTGCTAGGAGTCCCTAGAGTCGAATCAATAATCAATAGAAGTTTACTGACCTGGCTCTTCAATCGACGATCTACTACTCCCTCAACATAGCAGATGCCCCTGCTTTGATTCGAAAGCCCTAGCCAGTGATGAATCCCCAGGAAGATCGGAGTAAACAATTCCTCCTCCCTTCAGTCCAGTTTGAACCCGTCCCAAGAACGAACACTTTCCTACTGCAAGGTGAGGCTCTTCCCCTAGAATCCACTCCGGGTCGGGGGAGCAACTAGTCCAACTTCTTAAGCAGCCGAGATATTGAACAAGGAACATTTGAAACAATTCCTTGCCTCACCCTGAGATGAGAGGGAAGGTCGATTTGACTCGAATCCTGGACCTGATCTTTAATCCTACACCGGTTAATGATGCGATAGGAGAAGTTTTTCTTTTTTTTTTTCATTTTTTCATGCCCAGTCGAGCTCAATTAACATAGAGCCTGATGGACAAACCTTCGATTTGCCTCTAGCTCTATAATCCACCCGTCTTCCCCAGTCCCTGAAAGCCCTCCCGGGGCCTAGCCCTCTTTCTCAACTCGAGTCTTAAGTTCAGCGACTTTCATCGTTGACGAACACCTGCGCTAATAAGATAAGACAAAGAAATGGGGAGTCTATGCCTTGAATGAATCAGTAACAACGGATTAGTGGAATGAGGGATCAAGAGACGGATAGGGGGGAATGGCCTATCAATCATTGGTGGACCTTCCCTTTTTCCAGTCACGGAGCTCTCAACTGAGTTGTTTAGGTTCTGAAATTGCATCTCTAGTTGGGGGTTTCGATTCGAAGGAACTCAAATGTGGTGCGGGTTCATCTCTCTCGACCAGTTCAGGTTCAAGGGAGGCGAGGGGACCCAGACTTTAGATCTCTTCTCTATGGCGGGAGGTTTCTTTCGTATCAAGAGTGTGTTGGGGAGGCCAGGGAAGACGGATTGGATCGAGAGGCGATGCTTATGCCTCTTCTTTATCGATAGGATTCCCATCATTTTCAGTCTCCGGCGAAGGAGACAAGGGCGAGGGTGTACGTATCCCAGGTGAGCCAAGAGGTGAAGAGTGGGAGTAGATCAGTCTATCCTCAACCTCCATCCGTCATTAGTAATCTCAATTCGCCTTTCCTATTCACTAGTACACTGCGCGCTACAACTAGCAGCCCCTTGACTAGTAAGGGAAAACGCTAGCGCGCTAGCTAGCTAGTGTTAGCCCCTACTTGATTTTATTTAAATTTCATTTATGGGATATTTGAAGAAGCCTGTTGAAAAAGCGAAGCGCGCTAGCGCGCAACGGCTGATGAAAAGCCAGCAACTTGTTAGGAGTAGGTTTGTTTTAGCTTGCCCCTTTCTTCTTATTAGTAAGATAGATTTGGAACCCTATACAAGGGGCTGCCTTGCTGCTCCCCCCTATCTCTAAAGGGGCTTATGTACTCCACTCGTTACCACTAAAGGACGAAGCCAGGAGCGGAAGGAGGGACTTGAACCCTCAACCTCAGCCTTGGCAAGGCTATGCTCTACCATTAAGCTATTTCCGCCAGCTACGGTAGTGGCGAAGCACTACTGAGCAATTCACGTATCACAACATACGGATGACTTCTGTTTTTCCGCCGGACCACAGTCTTGACCTCCGATCGAGCTACGAACACGAGTAGGTAGGCGGCTAGGGGGGGAGAGGGGCTAAGGGCTGCCTTTTCCATCAATCTCCGGCCGCTCAGTGCCGCTATTGGTGCGAGTTGTAAGGAGTCTTGGTCTCGAGTCAAGCTGGGGCCTCATTTCATTCTCGTAAGGGGAATGAGTGCACCGAAAAACCAGACAAGTTGCTCCCTCGCCTCGCAGCGGCGGCATCTGTCTTTTAAGTTAAACTAAGTCATTTCCTAAGACGGCCCCTCTTATTCTACGATAATCCAAGCTGCAGCTCCACGAGTCTGCTCGGAACCGGTCGATTCCTAAGCCATTCGTTCTCCCCTCTCGGTTGGCCTTTGCCAGCCACTAGAACAAGTAAGAGAACCTACAATGAATGAACTTAAAGAACCGCAGATTTTGACCGGATTGTACACCTTTGTGTCTGGCTATGTAGATGTGCATAAAGAAGGGACGGGACATCTCTCTCCTTTTTTTGGGGGAAGAAGCTTCATTCCATCCAGCCTCACGAACTTCTTACTGGGGCAGTACTATAGGCATTTTCGAGTCTTTGGATGCACGTGTTTTGTTCATATTCCTGCGCAGTTAATAGGAAAATTGTCCCCAAGGCAACCACTTGTGTCTTTCTTGGATATGCTCAGTCCGGGTATAGATGCTATGACGTGAAATCCAAGAGACTCGATGTATCCTTAATGCTCTCTTTAATGGAAATGGAGTCGCCTCATATTTTCCTTAACCTAATTAATCTGCCCGCTCAAGTGTGGAAAAGCTTCTCAATCGCCGCCTATATCGCTTGGGCCAGGCTAAAGATGTGCTTTCAAAGGGCTTTCTTTAATTAGTTCTCTTCCACCGGCTTTTTACCTACATAACACTTCCGCAGTCACCAACTAATAGCGACTCCTCCAACCTAACTGATTCATGAGGCTTGAAGTAGATAAGATCTTCATCGACCACCGACTCACATATCCTTGGGGCAGCGATTTCTCTCAGAAATGAGTCCCACGTATGTAATATTCCAACACTGGAATATGGAACACACTGACCAATAAACCATCCCATATATATGGGCTAAAATAAAGACTAGGGAAAGGCGAAGACAAAAGCATGGATTGACTTGAATCTACGACGAAACCTGAATCACCCCTGATTGAGCTGTTCCATAAGGAGCTCATATCATCCTACAGAGCAGACATGCCGAAGAAGCCTTTTTCTTTCTACGCCCCTTTTCTGTAGGTGGCATCTTTAGTTTCCTAGGTCTCTAAAAGTTCCCCATAAAAGAGTAAATGGGCGCTATTGAGCGGATCTAGTCCCATTTGAAGCAACTATGCAGAGTCAAGCTTAATGGCTATGAGTGAGTTGGTCTATGACCATTTAAGTCAAACCTCAATCTCAAAAACCAGATCCTACTAGGTAAAAACCAAGTGTGAAAGTATGGCTGATAGTTACATCTTGATCTCTCTATAAGCTCCAACAATTGCCATATAAATAACTCGGCGGGAGTGGCCTTAGCTTACAGTACTCTTATGAGTGCCCAGAGGGAAGTATTCATGAAGGAAGAGCCAATCATCATCTCTTTGGGGTCTTCCCCCTTCAGTATCTCAAGAAATCGAACAGTATACAGTACCGCCCGTAAAGAAAGACAGACTATAAGAGTTGTAGCAACAGCTACGGCATTTCCCCCACCTCAATAGCTGCTCTAACGGGGGTCTACTTCCATTCATGAACAGCGGAATAAATCAAATCTTTGGGAAACTTTCGAACTCTTTTGTCCCATTTAGTAAATGGAAATATATAGGTAATTCGCCGAGTTCGTAGGTGACCCAGGTTAGTAACTGAGTATGACATAAGTCTGAGTCACCGATTCAATTCCATCGAACCTCTTTTGGCCCGAGAAATCCCACTAGGCGATGTAGGTCAGTCGATTATCTACAAGATAAAAGACAAGCTTTCACTAACCTGAGCTCCCAGGCTCACCGATGGCCATTTCTTCCCAAGCGCCTCTATAGAAGTAAGCTCTGTGAGGGCTTGTCGTAGATAAGTTAGGTTTACAGTTTTCATTTTTGAATTTATTGCGTATTGGCTTATCAAGGACTCTCAAGGAGCACCACCTCACTCATCCTTATCTACTTCGACAGTTCGCCTTGCGGCTCACCTTGGATACTCCAAGCCTTGGCTCTTCTACTTTAGAGGTCAGGTCGACGCCCTAAGCGGCTATCTATCTATCTATATATATGGTATGGGACTATGAACCGAATCGGAAAGAGGCACAACTACTTATTATAGTCATTTATGTAAGCCCCAAGAAAAGGCTTAAGCCTTGATTGAGTGCCATTTGAAAGCAGCGAACTCCTTTTTTGACAATGGGAAGCCGAGCGAGGCGCCCTTTACCATAAATAGATCTATTCCCACGGCTACTATCTCAATCTCTCTAACCCCAGCCAGATAGCAACTATACGTCTAATCAAGACAAGACCCTGAACCTATCACTTTGCCTTCTACCGTTCAGAAGAACTCCATATCCATTGGTCAAAGCACCTTACAACATTGAGGGAACACAGTGATTAGGAGAATTCCTCGAACAAGAGGCCTTTTTCATACTCTGTCTTTTCAGACTCATTCATGTCTTGTCTTGGTCAGTCATCTTTAGCTTATATTCCATCTCGATAGTATGCACTACGTACCTAGAAAAGGCCTCGGCGATCGTAATGCCAAGCAAGGAAGTCCTCATCTACTCTGTTGCTTAAAGGCAAGCTCAATATCATCTCTGCATATTTTTTTAATAAAGTTGTCTCTGATCAATTCCTCGTTCCAAGTTCCGGTATGATGCTTTTTTAGTTCCCATCCAAAATGATTCTTCGTAAATATTTAAGCTTCTTGGTGTGACACCCTTCCTGTTCCAAGAGATAGGCAACCAAGGGTCATCCCCTATTTTCACCGACAAGCCGCTCCCACTGCGACAGATGACTCCCTTATTGAGAACCTACCCTTGAGTTGGGCAGACTCCTCCATGTAAACGAAGGGCACGAGCCCAACCCATCTTCTTCGAGAAAGAGTCCCACTTCTGATTCAATTGCAGCAGGAAATCCAGTAAGAAAGGCAATGCTACATTGCCCATCATTTGCCGACTTCTCTTCTAGGGATGAGGAAGGAAGAAAGTGATGTCCGGATAAGCTCCAACTGGAGAAATTGGAACTGGAAGAAGCTATGCTACCTTTGGCTCTCCTTCTCCTTCCAAGTAAACCACTCCTTCTCTGACTCTAACCTTTTAAAGTACTCCTTTGGTCAACAAGGGAGAACCACTACGATGGAATCCTAATTGTTGGCATTTAGCCAAGGCACTGGCGCCTGCCGCATTGAAGAAATGATCCGCTCCAGTACGGAAGCTGGTACACTTCCTACCGAGCTTGTCGCCCTACCCCATTAGTCCCATTCTTGAGGGAGCCACCCCTCAAATCAAAAGAAGAAGAGGCTTGACCTGCTACGTACGGCTCTTCCTACTCTTCAACTTCTTTCTACCGCGATTGCTATTCAAAGACACTGTCGAAAGGGGACAATAGGCATAGTCTTCCTTCTTAAGGAAGAAAGTTCGGGTGGACCTGACCAAAGCCATCTTCAGGCCCACGTCTAGGATAAGATGCCCTCTATCGGCGATAGTTTTCATGTCTTTAATGTGAACCATCTATAGTAAGTTCGCTTATAACGATAAGGAAAGAGAAAGTGCAACGTTTAAACCATTGTCCTTTGGAGCTGGGACAAGGTCGTAGAAGGAAATGCTCTCTTTTTTGAAGTTCAAATCGCTTCCCTTCAATAAGATCGTAGCGTAGAAATGACCACCAAGATGTAACAAAGCGGCGCCCGACTCCCCCCTCTTCCCCATAAGCCTCATCTGCACCTGAAGAAGAGTCATCATTTGCCGAATCTACATCCTCCGAAGCCTATAAATTTAAATATTTAGTTCCTTCCGGGATGAATTTCCCACCTACCTTGGGATAGGTGGTTGCCGTAGGATTGAAGCTGAAAAGACTCCCCTCACTAGAAGACATTCCCCTCGGCCCTAGATTCCGTTTCTGAGGAAGGGAATAGGGATTTGGATGCCTCAGTGGATTCAGATCCGCAGATTCGTATGCCTATTTTGTTGATTACGATGCATCGTACTTCTTCTATTCAAGATTCTTTATCTTTATTTGGAACTGGTTCACAAATCATTTCCTTTTATCCGGTTCGGGAGGGCTTGGTTCCCTGGGATTGGCTATTCCTGGAATGGAAAAAGTTAAGTCAATCAGAAACCTCGGAGTTGCAAGCAGCAACCCCTAAGCAGCAAGCAGAGGATGTGGAGGGGAGGTATTAGAACTACTAGTCGGTCAGTCCGGCAAGCCAGCTAGGAGATATCATAAGTCGAACTCCTACTTTTTAGTCGCCCAAGCAAGCCAACCCCCAAGCCATACAGAGGAATGAGTAAGCGAAGGAGTATTCGTTTACCTCTCCTTATCGGTCGAGCCTCTTTCAGAACGGAGATATGAGTACTTCGACTTCTGTTGCCCCATCCTCAAAGACTCAGAGCCCTTGGAACGGAAAAGGAAGTGGTGAACAAGTAATAGGAAGGGGCGTGGCATGGCCCACCAAGCTGACGTGAACCGGGCCCAGATTGACATGTTAACCACTGAGAGGGTTAGTTACTCCCGTTGCTCATCATGGAATGAATTCACTTTGGCTTACTTTCATCTTACCAAATCCCTCTTTAACATGATGTAGGTAGAGTGGCGCCCATGGGAGGATTCCTTCCATTGGCATAAAGATTGCGTGGTCTCGGCCATAGAGCATTTTGCAGGACGAGCTTGCCTCAGTAAGTCAGAGTCGCTCCCCATCAATCCTTATTTCATTTCTTTCTATTCGGTTTGGAAGTTACTTTACTAATGCTTTGATTTATATTAGAAGATAAGATTGCCACCATAGCGGGGGTATCACGCTCAATAGAACCATACTTTCCTATGTCAATAGGAGAGAGAAAGAAAGAGGAACTATAGATCGAGAAAGTCACATTAGCTACACCAGACCAGACACACCCTTTTTTGTTAACCTATTTTTTGACTGACCGGATCGGTCACCCCTCAGCCCCCTATCACAACAAGGCAGAGCTAACCCAACTACTGTTCTCTAAAAGGCCTGCCTATTCTATTATAGTCAAGCTTGGAGAACATAGTACTAGGACTTACTAGATGACGTGATTGGTGAAGGGCGCCTAAGCGCCTTAGGTAGCTGCTATCTATCGGATCTTTTCTAAGAAGTTAGGTAGGTGGTTGAGTCGAAGCGTAGAAGGAGACTAAGACTAAGTCATCGGTCGTGCCGGGATTGATTTCCTACTTCCAGCTGAATGAGGGCCACACAGCCGTAAACCCTGCTGGAAGTGCTTTCTAGATCCAATCTCCTGGTCTTTCGTTCGCTATTCGAATTCTGGACCAGTAGAAATGTACGAAAGGTGGTCTTGTCCTTTTCTTTCCAACTAGTAGCTAGTAGCTTCGTCGTTGATCTCTCCTCTTCCCGGCCGGCTGTGACTCGTATGTCCAGACAACGACTATCGATTCCTAACGAACCCATAGATTCTTCTACCATTCGACCAGATCCTCTAGATTGTATTCCAATTTTCCGGCCTCGAGCAACTTGACTAATAAGGGAAAAGCCCAACATTAATAAACTATATTATTAGTCTAATAGAATATAAAGCGCTAGCCCCCAACCTAGTCAAGGGGCTGCTTGCTGCCTCTATTTGGTCGTGCTGCTATGATGTAAGGTGCAGTCGTCCCGAGGCAGCAGGATGTATGGTATAGGGCCCCCTATTTTCTCTCCCTTAAAGTCTTTTATGGATTTCGAGTCGGGAATAGAGCTGTGGCTTATTCGGCGCTATATCACAATTCATTCTCGGGCATAGCTGTTCACGAAAGGTGGCATGGGGCATCTGTCGGCGGCGGGAGTCTTACATCCGAGCGAGAGGTCAGACCAATCCCATTCATCCTGGTCTGATCCGAACGGATTTTGTTGAATGAATTGATCCATTGTTGTATACCCTACTTCTTAGTTAATTTTTTCCTACTTGGACCCGCCCTCCTGAGATATAGTGGAAACATTTTGTTATGGTGGCGAGTGGGGAATGAAAAGACCAATGCAGCAGAGAACGACCGCATGAATCGGAATCCACTTATTAAGACAGACGACCGAGAAAGAAAGGCTCCGCCTTCTCCAAGTCCAAGTGGTTGATCTTAGCTTAGCGTGCTAGCCGCTGCTTCATTTCGTATAGTGATAAGGCTTTCTCTTATAGGGGTCTATTTTCTCTGACTTGACTCAGCTTGACCTACTTGACTCAGCGGTTAGAGTATCGCTTTCATACGGCGAGAGTCATTGGTTCAAATCCAATAGTAGGTAAAACTGACCGAAACCCCTGCTTTTGCCAGCATGACAGCAAGCACGGACTGGCAGCAAGGAGTCATGATCAAAGCATCGGTTGCTCTAACTGAGTTACCCTTCTTCTACTGCCTTGACGCCAACATATCAAGGAATCCCACCTCTTCCACAAGTAGGTGGATACCAGGAGGGTCGGAAACCCCAACGGGAAACTTTTCACCGCGCCACACGATTCTTTCGCGAAGCGCTCTCTCAGACGTTTCCACTCCTGCCCCCGCAAGCAAAGAGGTTTCAAGATACCAGGCGACCAAGTGAAAGTGAACAGCTCCAAGCAAATCTTCTAGAGAACCTTCCCTTTTCTTCTCTCTTCTTTCCCTTATCTCCCCGGTCCTCAACCGAATTTTATCCATTTTGCTCAGTTGCTCCAGCGGTGGCTGGGCAGTGATCTTTGTGGTAGCGGGGGTAGAATTCGGAAGGCTGGCCGGGGTTGTGTCCTTCCGAGCGGACGAGGTCGGCTCGGTGACCGAGGGCTTGCGTGGAGGTCTTACAGAGCCACGGGCTTGGACGTCACTTCTTCATTTCTCTGCTTTTTTGAGGCCCGAATGAAGGCATATATGTCGAACGGATTCACAATAAACAATCATCAAAGGCGATTGAAAAACATAAAAAAAAAGAAAGGGAGGCTTACTCGTGACGATGTCGGGCAGGGTGTCATAGAAAGATGTTTAGGGGTAGTGTAAGTTCGAAGGCTTTTGTGTTATTCGAGTGAGGAGGATGTGAATAAGCAGAAAAGGAAAGAATTAGGCTTTGAACTTACGTTCTCTGCATGGAAGGGGTGACCGGGAGTTGTGATATGCGAAAAGCGCTATGCTTTACACGTTCGCTTCCAGGACGTCACGCCCGTGCGCCTCCTGACTGTAATGGTTGGGCTTGGCTCTGCTCGCCGGTTGTGCTGCGTGAGCCTCCAAGCAAGCGAAAGTCTTCGGGGCACCGCCGTTGTCACGGAGCATGGGGAGGACGCACGACGCACCAGGAAAAGCTTCGGATGTCTCTAGTCAACGTGAAGCTGGGCGTAGAAAAACAAGTAAATAAAGGCAAAAGACCTAGAAAACCGAACACCCCGATAAAAAAGGGGAATTTGATCAAAGAAAGTATGTGCAGTATGTGATCGGAGGAAGGAATAGATCCTAGTAATCTTCAACAACAAGGACAAACACAAGGTACAGAGACAGAGAGAGAGGCGCGACAGCCGCAAGGCACGATTTTCTTGTTTCGGGAGATGGGCTTGCGTATTAGTTGGGTTTGCTTCTACCGAGGCAATGTTCAGGAAATTCGGTTTCTCTAAAAGAGCAACCGGCTGAGCACGAGGTCCCACATTGTCTCCATCAGCGGCTAGGATCAAGTCTTTGACTCTTCTTCTAGTTTACCACTGCTTTAGACTATTCCTACTATTCATAGTTCTCAATCTTACTTTTCTCGTCCAAGTCTTATATAGTATTGTCTTTTATAGTATATAAAGAAAGAATAAAGTCAAGCTTTCCCAGAATGGCTTTGACTTGTAGCAGCAAGAGCAAGATAGGCTGGCTTTGTTCCTGAGGCACATACCTAAAAGAGGGTACCGCCAGCCACATAGCACAAGCTGGGGTATCTTACCCGACTTCGATTTCATAAGGAAATGCCTACAACTAAGTATATAAGACCAGGCAATCCAATTGGACAGTTTTTTTATACCTATGTCCGTCAAAGCCCTATTTTAGCCTACTATATGGAATAAGATATCCGGTACACCTTTTGTAGCTCTTTCTATCTAATCCCTTTCTCACGAAGCAAAAATTCTTTGGTTGCAGTGGCACTTCCAGACACCGGATTCCCATACACAAGGGAAGGGATAGGGATGAGCCAGACCTTAAGGATAGGCATACGTCGGCGTAGAAAGAAGAGATCCATGTTCTACAGAGAGAGTCGGGCCTAGCTAATCCACTCACTCAGAAGAAGAAAGAGCACCCGAACCAAGATCTGTTGAAGGAAATCGCGACTATTTTAGGTCTGCCAAAGGTGCTGAAAAGCGCAGCACTTCCCTGGTAATAAAACGGGGCTTCTATTTCATTCAATTTGACCCTTTTGTGGACACACCCTGTGGGTTGGAACCTCTTGCTTTTATGCTAAGGCAGAGGCTTTCTCAATGGCTTGCGTGGATTCGCATGCTTCGGATGCTGGGCTTGGAGCTATATCCCCAGGTCTCAGTCTAGACGCTCTAACCGATGGCAGGAATTCTATCCTTTGTGATCCTTCCTATGCGATTCACTAGAGAAGCTGTTCTTAGTTAGAGTAGGCTCCTATCCATCAATTGTTATGGCAGTCCAGTCAACCTTGAGCAGTATCCGTAACTGGGGCTATCAGAGGTCCCCCTACTCAAGTTCTACAAGGTATAAGGTTCGGAGATAGGGGAATGAAAGAAAACTAAGGAAAACTCACCTCTTCCGTAAAGAAAGGCAGGTAGCAAAGGTGTCCGTGGATTCTTCGGCTAGGTGTCCATCCACCCGCATTATCCGTTGAAATACCATCCGAGGAGAGTGCACTACCAACAGCAGCAGGCAGGGAGGTTTTGAACCCCGTATGTGAAAGGTGGACAAATCAAACCAAAGAAGAGCTTGAGGGCCAGGCTGAACATGTGGACAGTTCATGACAACCCCTCCTACCTCTGAAGGCAGTCGAGGGAAGCGGGTTATGGGATGGGCGACTAAGGACCGGGGAGCAGAAAAGGGTCAAACATCGACAGGGAGAAAGACGCAGGGTCTTTCCTTTCCTACCGATTGGCAATGATATCTCTTTCTTCTGCCATTGCGAGACATTACAGCGCTTACATATGTTGATGGGCTTCCTCTCCTATTACTGGAAAAGAAACTAGGACTTATGGCTACCACTTGTGACAGAAGTTTTGAAGCAGGGATCAAAATACTTTTTCAGACTAACGGAAAGAAGCGCAGCTGAAGGTAGGATCGAGGAGCTAACGATCAGACTGTCCTTGTGGTACAAGCCGAGTAATCAGACACCTAGTAATTGACCTTCGTCAGATACTAGTTCTCTCTGTCATTGTGGAGTAGAGGCTAGTTCGGGCAGGTTGCTCTCTTATGTCATTCTTACAAGCAAGAGAAAGGGCGGGTCGAGAAAAAGTAGATAGGAATACGGTCCACTGTCCTGTAACTGAGGGGAAGGAGTTGTCCTCAGATCCCCTTTAGCTACTCCGTCAAATAGCTCAACTGATGCCCACCCCACGCTGCGCACCCCGGGGCTGTTCGCAATGGCGCTATCGGGATTCACGCTTCGAGAGATCGATAGTGCAATTAAGCTCTAAGAAATCCTTTCAAGATCTTCGCCGGGAAGCGAAGCGGACCTAACCTCGGTCTTCGACATAACCGAAACCTCCTGCTTTTTTTTGCTTGTCGGAGGTAAATCGCTTTCTTGAGCTTGCATACCAAGTTAGGATTCCTAGGAGAAGAGAAGACTGGAGTTGGAGGAGGCTGAATAGAAATTCTTGCGGATCCCCCCTTCCCTTATGTTGTTGAAAGGCATTCTTCACGTCAAATTGAAATAAGGCCACCTTTTGATTGCAGCCAAGGCAAGAATGCCACGAATGGTGTTTAGCAACCTGGAGCAAATGTTTTCCCTATCTCTAAAAGGGTTCGACTCAATATTCTTGAAGGAATCCTTTAGCTACTAATCTAGCTTTCTATCTCTCTACCGAGCCATCTGCTTTATGCTTGATCTTGTAAATCCACTTGCAGCCAATGGCTTCTTTCCCCGCAGGCAATGAGACTAAGTCTTATTCTTTTTTTCCTGGGCATTGATTTATTCCTGTATAGCATCTCTCCAGCAAGAATGATTGGAGGCTTGGAGTATCCAAGATTCAGGTTCATGAGAAGATTGAACTGACATGAGGTAAGCTCGATCTTTTGGGGAAAACGATATAGTTGATAAGATCAAAATCCTTCAACAGGATAAGAAACTTGAGAGGATCGACGAACCTGAGAGAGGGATCCAGAATCTGAGGAGGCGACTGGAAGGGAAGCAACTGGGCTAGGCTGCTGATCTTCTGGAGTAGCCTGACCCTGGGAAAGAGACTGTAATCGCCGCCGAGAAGAAAGATGCTGTGCCGGGTGACTGGAATCCTCTGAGGTCAGCTGAACAGGCTGACAATCGGCAGAAAATGCTGAGCAAAGCTGCTGGCCTGAAGAGTGAGGCTGATCCGTAACATCAACTGCAGAAGAATGAGGAAAAAGTTTATGAACAGGAGAAGGCCGCAATACATCTCCATCATCCCACTTACAATTCATTCTGTGTTTTAAGCTTTATAGCTAGCCTTTATCAAATCGCTACGAATCTTCTTCTTTCTTAGGTTCAGAAAGCGGTCAGGTTGACTTTTTCGATCTCGTGTCATCGTAGATCTGGTCGTTGCTCAAGGATCAAGGAGTAGGCCCATTGCTGCGCCTGTGCTTTAAAGGGTCTAGCCCAGCATTGACAACGTTAAAAGTTCGCCTATGCGTGGTCTCCTGACTTCATGACTTCAAGAAGTTCTCCGGTGAAACTAAGAGAATCTGGGAAGCTGGCTAGCTCCACCACAACGGCCGTAGCCCGAATTCAAAACTTCCCACATGCGGTATAGGCTTATCTATTCTATAAGTAAATAACTATAAGTTTTTAGTAAATAAATCCCATCCTGGACAGCGGTTTCACTCGTTGCCTCAGACCTGAGCTTGCTCTCTTAACTCTTCAATTAGGTCGAGGTTGGTCCTCAACTCTTCTTCGTTTTCTTTCTTAGAAAAGCGGAAGCTCGGTATTCTAATTTCAACAGGCGCCATGGTCTCGGTCCACAAAACGAGGCTCTCTCCTGTTGGGGTCTTACTAGTAGTGCGGTAGGCCCATAGTATGCTTGGGAGCTCTGAAGCCCCTAGGCAAAAGCTTTGTCCAAGCTCGTCGCAGAAGCCATGAATTTAGTACTATCCTCTTTCTTTGTCACCTCGGATTGGCTTGAGGATAATTTGCGTAGGCAGCAATTACATCCTTTTGTAAAGCATTACAAATGAAATGCCTCAAAAATAAAAAAAACTGAATCATCAAAGTCCTTAGCATTTCGATAAAGCAAATGCGCTACTGAATTTCCAGATCAAAGCACCAACGAAACCTCAACATGTCTCAACCTCTGCAGCTCCTCTTCAAAAAAGAGTAGATGCAACTTCCTAATTCCTACCTGAGAATTAATGAGAGATTTCAAGTCACCTTTTCATTCAGAGTGAATCTATAAAAAGAAGGAACTCTTTCTTTACTGAAAAGGCTATTGCATGAGAAAGAGCTTTAGTATGAGATATCCTCCCACACATCTAGAAGTTGAAACATCTGATTCTAGTCCATCTACTTCTGATTCTATTGATTTTTGTGCTATATGCGGGAAGTCGGACTCCTTTTCACTGGGAACAACTTCTGGTTTACTGAATCCAATACCTGTAGTGCCTCACTTGACGAAGCACCACATTGCATTCTTTTCTTCTCGAATACAATGCTTGCTTATTTGCTATTGTCACAATTGAATCAGAATTAGCTGTATCAATGAAAATATCGTAAGATAAGAAAGCTGTGCCACGAACAGCGCTTTGCCCTTTCTATTTTCTATATAAGCTGCACTACGCCGAATGATAAAGATTTCCTTATTATAGATAATAGTAAAGACTACCTTATCTAATAGAATCTAAGAAATCTCGCTGCACTGACCATAGTAGCTCGCATCCAATGCACTCTTACAGTACGGTATACTGAACACCAACCAAATCTCAACGACCCTAACAATAACAACTAACTCTTCGACTTTGAATTCCCATCAGAAGCTAAGAACGGTAAGCCGTCAGGTCAAAGTACGTATTTGAGGATTGCCTAGATGTCTTCCTCCAATAAAAAATTCAAATAGGCTTGACCCTTCTGCTTGGGTTATTTGTGACTGCTGGACCCTCCGCATAATCATTGATTATTGACTTCTCCGTAATCGAACCTGCCATCGACCCCTGTTGATAACCTGTCCTTGTAACTTTCCTATGTATGGTCTCTCCACTAAGCTTTGATCTACGCGCACTAGCTTCCTCGGCGACTAATGCTTTTCTGCCGTCCATTGCCTATGGTCTTTGGTAAGTAGTCTATAGTTCACTTTCGTCTATGGCCTGCCCCGCTCTCTTTTCAACTTAGTTATTAGTACTTCGGAGTGGTGCATACTCTCCTGCTTGGCTATTGAATGAATCTTATGCTTGTCCTGTGTCTTCTCTTGCCTATCGTCCGCTTCGGACCCCGGAAAGATGATCTCTTCCACTAACCTCTTCCCATGAACTTCCGGAGTCCCTATCTAATAGTCCCTTACTGACTAACTGACTAAGGCTAAGGTGGTGTCAACCAAAGGGGCAAGAAGTTATCACATGAATAGACGTTTGAATATTCGCTCAGTACTTGAACCTTCGATCACTCGGATTCGTCGTTCACCTTCTCAAACCGACGACACTATCCCGATTTCGAACAAAAGTCTTCCTCTATCACATTACTCTCACCAACCGCGGATGTGGGACTTGCAGCGGCAAGAGATCGTCCGTATGCATCGACATCGTCCGCGAGCATAGGGAAGCATGGAATCGGACGCTAGCTTCTCTCTTTTCTTAAATGCGCGGTGCTTAACACATGCAGATCGGACCCCTTCCTTTATGGGATTGTCGCCTCAGTTCCTCCTTTCCCTTCTCGTCGACGGGAGTGAGTGGGCGCCCAAAACTGCATTTTAAAGTCACCAATAACCATCACGGGGTCCAAATGACGCATCCGGATATCCTCCCAAAGCTGGCGCCTACGGGAGTGCAATGCATGGCCATGCACGAAAGCCAAATAAAAGCTCCTAGACGAGAACTCCGCCTGAATGATAACAACTTGATCCGACGAAAAGACCGTGGAGAATGATGCAACCCGATGCGAGCAAAAAACCCACAGGTTAGGAGTCCCCGAACTACGCGAGTTGGAAGAGACAAACTGCAGGTTCAGAGATCGCCAAAAAGAAGGTAATATTGAAGAAAACGGAACTTTAGGTTCCGCCAAACACAACCAATCTGGACGAACAGACTGACAATGCAAACGAAGCATGTTTTGCGAGACATCGTTTCCAATGCCGCGGATGTTCCAGAATAACACCTTCATGAGAGATCATGATCAGCAGTAGGAGAATGCCTAGAAGGTTGTGAAAGGGGTCCTGTAGGTTGTTGCCAAACCTCCTCCTCCGTGAGATCTGCCCAACTTTTTCGTGCTGCTATAGACATAGCATGCGCAGCTGAGGATGATACCGGATCCGCGATAACCACATCAGATGCGGGAAGGGGCAGGCCCTTACGAATGAGCTCCAGTTTATGTCGGATTGAGTCCGAAGTAACCGAGGAAGTCGACGTGGATACCTCCGCCAACCTCGTCGACGACAGAATTTGAGGGTCAAAATTCCATTCCCTAGCTGTAGATTTGTCCACCAGACGGGACGGAGGGACCGACTGAGACCGCGGCTTGACCGAGGTAGAGAGAGACTTTGCAGGTTCGACCTAAACTGCACCAGGTTCCGTTGAAAGAGGAGCAGCTGACGCCGAGTTCGGCATAGCCTCCTCAAAGTTAACCGGCACCTGAAGAGTAGATTCAACAGGGCACGAAGCTGCTGGCAAGTCAGCACCCGGCTCCTCATCCCCATCAACTGTTTGCAAAGCCGCAAATTTATTGCTAGTATCCAACGAGGACGGACCTGAACCTGATACCCCAATCTCCGGGGCACCCTCAACTGGCATCTTATCTTTACCTTTCTGCCTTGGTTTTTCCCTGTAAACTTCCCTAGACCGACCCCTCCTGGAAACATCGTCAGAATCCAAGCCTTTGGAAGCCGGCGGGGGCTTATTCTTCCTGCAAGTGGTCGTGGAGTGCCCCACATTGGGGACAAAAACTAGGCAGCCACTCGTAAGACAATGATACAAAGCAACAGTGACCTTGACGCTCGAGCATGACATGATCTTGAAGAGGCAGTGATAAGTCAATATCAACCAAAACCCGAACGTAATGCCCGAACATCCCGTTCAAAGATAGATCATCTATTTTGACCGGAGTACCAAGAGCTCTAGCAATACCAAAAATCACCGAAGGGTGCCAATATTCGATACTCAATTCATAAATTCGGACCCAAGCAACTGAAGTACGTACCTTGTATGGGTTGAAGTCCGGAACCCATCGCTGCAGCCGTAGAATACCAGGCTTGACCGCCCAAGAACCTTTCTTCCACACCGCCTCCCTTTCCTCCATAGAAACAAACTGAATGTTGAAATAACCCTTGCCAAGGGAGATAAGACTCCAATCACAAGAAAGACCCAAAGCTGTTGTAACCGAGCTTTGAGGTCGAGGAGCTTCCATGGTTTATCCCCTTTACTGAGAACCAGTTGACCAATCAAGGAAGTTTCACAACGGCGAACCTGCTGTTGATAAAAAGTTTCATCAATCGGGACGGCGAAATAGTCGCCCTTCTTCACCGGAATAATTTCGTCAACGCACGAAGGGTCCGTAGACGGCACTCTAGCAGCGCGAAATAACTGCGCGAAGGACTGCGATTGAGAGGGGTTGGGCGGAAGAGGCCGTTGAACGGCGGGAGAAGGGTGCGGAACCCTAGCAGCATCGAGGGTTTGAGAAAGAACCGTAGTTTTGGCAGCTTCTGACCGGGAGAGTGGTGGAAAAGCCTCGAGAGCGGCGTCAGCAGCCGAAGTTAGGGTGGAGCCTGATGGAATAATTTTAGAAACTAGAGATATTAGCCTTATCCTCATCATCCCCCTTTCCAATTTTCAATCTATGAAAAGAAGGGGAGTACCCGAGGAATAAGCCAAGGCAAGTGCCATAGATTTAGCGAAGTTTCAAGTAGACTAGAAAAAGGGAGGAAGCTCAAGGCGATAGGCATTGTGGAAATTCATCCTGAATCTGTTCACACGAATTCCTCAAGGTTGGATGAAAAAGCACTACTATTGAATCGAATCTCCTGTTGTTGAGGAATGGTAGATGGGAAAGATCCCAGACCTAGGGCGAGAAATGCTTTTGTTCAATGCCATTGATCCGTTTAAGACAAAGAAACTGTTCACTCTCGTTGAAGTTGTCGGCATTACCCTAGCTATTGAATCAGTTTGTGCCATTGACTCTGTCGTTGTAATAAGCACAGTTTTCGGGTTGGAAGGCATAACCCTGCTTGCCTACCTTGTTAGGAGTTTGAGTTCATCCCCGCTTAGGGGAGCGAAGGCACTTACGCATCCGGATTCCATTCTTTTTAAGGGAGAAAGGTTGCTTGCTTTTGGTCAGCTGTTCCCAAGGAGTCTTTCAGAAGATGTGGCACAATTAGTTTTGTTAGAAAAGTCCTTGTTTCATTCAGTTAGTGTTTATAATTATAATAGGGCATGCAAATTCAGTTTCCGTACCCCTTACCTTACTCAAGAAAGAAAGTCATGCTGATCAGTAGTAGTGTCTAATAAGAAGGGTTGGCGTACTTCTGTATAGACCCACCACTCTTATAGTCTTTTCGACCTCTTCAACGTATTTAAGTATCCTTCTTCTCTTCAGCTTTTATAGCTGATTGAAGCAGGGATAGCCTCCACGTAACTAACACGGCCGTCTTGAGCAAAACGAACTCAGCCCTACTTAGCCCCCTACCTAATACGGAGCAGCACCGCTTGCCCTATCCTAAGGTCTCGAGGCAAGGTTATTGAAAATTCCTTCGGGAAGTGCAGGGAGCTTTGAGCTAGGCTGCTGCTACAAATGCTTGCTGTCGAGCGTGCCCCTTAAATAGCGCCCTCTTAGTAAGCAGCTTGCGGCGCTTCCCACTATGATTGATTGATGTCTTTCCTTCTTCAGTTTGCTTTCTCTCCGGGGTGCTTTCCAATCCAATGGTGATTGGTTAGAAAAGAAATCGGTAAACCCTTGCCTCGCCACAAACATCAAACCGGAAACAGAAGCTAAAGCTTACCTTGCGCTTTACCTCCGCCCTGGATCGCCGGATAGCCTCTCTCATTTATGTAACTTGACCCCCATGTCCCAGAACATGAACTGCCATAATCTACTAGTGATCCCGTAACTGCTGTTGATACTTGTGAGTCAGCCAGCCTTCAAAGGAAAGAGGTACAGAACGCACTGGAACTCGAAAACTTGCCTTTTCCGTCAGCAATAGGACCACTCAACGCTGCATTCAAAGAGAGGAAAGAACCGGTCTCTTTCTAAATAGACTTAGGTCTGCTCGCTCTGAAAGAGAGTTCGACCTTTCCATTTGCCATTTAAAGCACCATAAGTGAGTCAATGGCTCAATAGCCCTAGCCCTTCTGTCTTAATCGATCGTGCCCTGACTCTGTCGCTCTTTCCCCGCGGTAAGTAACTCACTCTTTCCTTCCTTAGTCAAAGGCAGCAGCAGAGGTCGATAGGCAGCAATAAGTCAATCTGTGCGCCATCTGTCTTTTTTCCCCTATCTCTTGCAATCGCTCTTCTGTCAACTGGAAAGTCTCTTTATCTTAATGGCGAGCTGTCAGCTCTCTCTTCAACTCTCTCGTGCCTCTTTAATAGGAATTCTTTTCCGAATTCCTTCCAACCCGGCTTTATTGCTTTATTGCCTAGTTTATTCTTTCCGGCAGTAATGCTTGATAGAGGAAATGCAAGACCTGAGAGTTCAAGTTCAATCCCATCACTTCATGCCAGTCTTGATCTGACCTCGATTCCGACAGAGACAATCCCGTATTCGCCGGCAGACAAGGAAAGTTTTGATGCAAGGAAAGGAAGTACAGATTCAAACTCAGATTCCGGATCAGTCTAGATTGAATCCTCCTCTCCTCCTAACTTGACTGATAGCTTGAAGCTAGAGGGCTAAGTGAACTATGAATTAGTTGAATGAACAATAGGCTAATAGGTCCACTGCACACTTACTCTATAAATCTTGACTCCCTCGGTGCACACTGATTTAAGATAAGAGAGCGGGTACTCCGTAGGAGATGACTTACAGCCACAACGGAATTCCAAAGCGGATAGCTCATTTCCTTTCCTCAGCTCATAGAAATTCACTGGCGGTTAGAATAAGACTGATTGATTCGTCTTCTTCGGGCAAGTACCAAGACAGAGATGATATTTACCGTTGATTCTACGCACAGTTTCATTCCTTCTATTCCCCCTCTTCTTCATCTCTCTGAGTCTGATATTATCTGTGCTGTGTAACTTTTTTCGAAAAAGGATGGACTTTGCCCGGATCCTCCCCTACTGAAGGAATTCTGTCTTTATTCACTAGTCATCTCGTATCTTAGCTGAACGGTTATCGGCTTCGCGAGACCATTCCTAAGACAGGAGATTCGAATTGGAAATGTGCTGACTCCTTTTCTTACACAGCTGATCTTGGACTTGCAAGACTGATTGCAACCGGTCTTCCTGATTAGCTATTCTTCCTTGCTCTAAGCTTTGTACGCTCATGAGTAGCACTAGATCTGACTTCTAGAACATTGTTCAATCACTTTCTATTCATTAGAGTCAAAGCTGTGCGCTTTGGAACCCTAAAGGAGAACTGCCTATGGTCATGTTCTTGATGAAGTTTGCCCTAGGAGCTTGATATGATCATGTCTGAGGTTCCTTGGATCATTCCATTCTCTCACAGTTCGTCGATGGGATCCCGATTGCAAGCCGTCGTTGGACACTCTCGATTTGACTTGGATCCGGTTCCCCGAATGGAATCTTCTGTCTTAGAATGACGATGTTCTCAACATCTTTGCATCATGTATGGGTACTCAGGTTTTAATAGATAGAAAGTCTCACTACCCGTGGGCGCTTTTCTAAGGTTTGTATAGGGCTATAAGTAGGCCCTTTGCTATTGCTATAAGGGCTGCTCGCCTTTATACGGCTTGGCTTCGCTATTGCTCCTATGTAGTGGTCGACCTAAAAAGTGGTATTCCTGCCATACCAGAATGCCTATTATCTAGTGCTAGAAGCTTCGCCAGAAGCAAGCAAGATGAGGGTGCTCTGCTTCGTAGACAAGGCTCGTTCCGTACTTGACTTACGAGCTCGTGTAGTACTCGCCCCTATCTCTAAAGGGGCTTATGCACTCCACTCGCTGTCTACTAAACGAGCGTTGGAGCGAGCGAGCGAAGCCTTCAATTTAGTGGCTTCCCCCTCACCCTACTCTTTTCTTTTCGCTTAAGCTCCCCCGGTTTGGGGGATTAATTGATTGGATACCCGAGAACCATAATCTTTCCTAGGAACAGCTTCTACGACGATAGATAGGGGTCAGGTTTGTTTGGCATCTATGCCCCCTGCCCTCCAAACAGTATGGGAGCCTTTCAGCTCGTACTGCTCACACACCTAGATCTTCACGGCACCTCCTCTACCATAGTGTAAGCTGGGAGCAGCTCCGAAAAGCGAGGGTCCGAAGGAGGCTTTCAACAACGTCAACAACACCACGAAAAAAGTCCACTATGGTTGCCCACTGATCTGATCATAGGTGAAATCCAATCCCTTCGTTTCGCGCCTTTGTTTTCTTTGGGCTTAGTTACGGCCATTCTCGTTTGAACAAGAGTGTGATCTCCCCTGGTATTCTCCGAGAGCTTAGACGCCACCGGGCTTATTCCTCAAAGAAGGTATTCTATAGCAAGCACCGTCTTCTTCTTCGCTTAGTGAGTTGCCTCTCTCCTCGGGTGACTGAACTCGCTTTTAAGCAATCAGAGTAGGGATCTCTCTTCGATGAGTCAGACTAGGCTATGATTCCCAGATAGGAAGAAAGAGCATTCGCCACTTCAAGCTAGTCACTAGAACTCCCTCCTTACTTAGATCTTCGTGACCCAGGGGAGAAGCTTGGCTTAGAGAGTCGCTTTGCTTAGATGAGAAATCCGTCTTTCTTCCGTCACGGTAAGCGTTCTAGGACTGATAGTTCAGTTCAAGCGTATCATAGATCAAACTCTTTCAATTTAAGTCAAGCTTGTTGTAAGGCTAAAGCCCCTTTACTAGACTAGTAGGAGCAGAAGGAAAAGTCGGAAAGCCGCTTTCCTTAGATAGGGCTTATCGGTAAGTCAGTGAAGCAAGTCTTATGGTCCAAACAGAGTACAGAGCCTGCACTTCCGGAAGACAGAGAAGGAAGACCAAACAGAGCTTGAGACTGAGAGAAGGAACGAATATCGCTAAAACCGAGACCCATTACCGAGATAGGGGACTCAGGTCAAGGAGATCAGATAGACGAAAGGTACTGTCCCTCGTATGGAGAACAAATCCTATCTCTTATCTCTCTAGTTCCGGAGAATATAGATAGCTTCTTTCCTTTCTTTTACGCCTTATTAGTTATGAAAGCGGAACCTAACCAACTTGATCGATTCAGTGCTTGGATTAGGTCCGGGTAGAGAACAGGTAATGTCGGTAGGCTTTGAACTTTAGCCGTTGTTATTCAAATTCAAGGCCTTACTCGTTTCATTTTTTATCCCTCTTTCTTTGGGAGTCCATAGATGAAAGCCTCTTCAGTAAACTCTTTCCGCTTCTGCTTCTGAATCTGGATGGCGGTGGAAAAGAGAGTGTTTCTACGGTTTAGGGCTAGTGAGTTACTATACGTTCGTGAAGGCAGACAGGCGCTCGTAGACAGAAGTTTTCGCAGAGCGACTTAGAGAAAACAAACCACTTCTTGTTTCGAAAAGCGATGCGTACAGTTCCGGGGGTTGTAGAACAACTACTTCTTTGCCGTTCTTTTTCCGTTAGCCAGTATCGAGACTCTAAGACTCCTTGCGCTTAGCCCCCCGCAGGTGCTTTGATAGAGATTTCGGGTTGTAGGGCGCAAGGGGATCTTGAATCAATTCCCTCTTTTCCAGTAGCTAGTTTAGATATGATATGGCAAGCGGTTCGAGTCAAGTGCCCGTTAAAGAACCAATTGTTGGCAAGAGTCACAAATATGAAGTAAACTACTTGGTCTCTTCTTTCTTCCTCTTACTACTCCTTGCCTCTTCTGGAAAGTCACTTTGATCCAATAGACTATCTTTCCGAATAGGGGAAGGAAAGGCTCTCGCAGTAGTTGTTCTGTAAGGGCTTTCATTAGCGTGAGAAGGCAGTAAAAGGGTATTGAGCTACGAATGGCTTGGCTTATACAGGGCAACTAAACTATAGGGCTCATAGAGAATGAGAGGGGCTCACTTGACAGAGTGCCGAGCATTGGATCAAGAGAGTGCTAGTTCCGCTACTCCAGTTCCAGTGGTAAAGTAAAGGTAAAGGAAACCTTCTCTAATCGGGAAATCCCTCTGAAAGCCTTCTTTCCAGCGGAGAGCAAAGCAAGCAAGTCCGTCTTTTCGGGTTAATGGGCAAGGCCCCACCCAAGGAACTGAGAGCATGAACTCCCAAACATCGGGAAAGAAGCATAAAGGGAAATAAAGTAACAAAGTCGCTTGCCCCAAGCCCCAGAGGAGCCTAAAGCCATTCGACTAGTTGGAAAGGGGCGGATCGCAACTCAATTGCTTGTGAAATTGAAGACTGATAAAAAAAGCAACTTGGCCGAGAGGGTAAGGAACGAAGTAACCGAAGGTGCAGTGTTCATCGGCTCCTCCCCCTATGGGGGAGTGGCTTTCAGCTCCTTCACTTCATGCCTTTGATAGAACGGAGATGAGAATTAGGCTGCTGTTGAAAAGCGCCTGCTAGCGGAGTTAGTGAACTCTTTCTTGAGGAGCGGGTTCTATCCCCCGAGTCATGGGTTTAAGCATATACAAGGCAAAGGCCCCCTTCTCTTTCATACCAGGAAAGATCAGATGAAAATCACGCCAGAAGAAAGCACTACTGACTGATCAGGAAGGGCCTTTGAGGAATTCCTTTTAAGTTAAGGGACGTTGATATCGACGATGATCCGCTGTAATGATTTATCCGACCTGCTCAAGAATCACATAAGTAAGGAAATTCCTTGCTTATTCTTATACTCTTCGTGACCCAGGGGAGAAGCTTGGCTTATTGAACTCCTAACTCATTTGCCCTGAGCCCCGTATTCCTTTGATTCTTCTCCCGTTCGTGCCAAGGAAAGCTTTCAGGCAGTCCAATAGCACCGGATTCTTCCTTCACCCCTGAAAGGGATTCGTGAACAACTGCAGCGGAGATTCCACAAAGACTAGCTTACGCTCTACCATATAAAGAAGGGAAATTCCACCCCGGAAACCATTTGATCAAGAGTGAACAGCTGAGAGTAATGGCATACTTCAATTAGGATTGAGACCCTGGGGTGACTGAATTCGCTTTCGAGCTAACTGTAGCGGATGAAATGGCAGCAGAGTCGTGAACAGGAAAAGCTTCGTTCTTTGTTGTTGTAGCTGGGTAGCCTCCGATATGGCTAGGCTATTAAGTCAGAGATGGGCCTTGAGACGGGATCAACTACAATTGGCCTATCGCTTCTGTAGACTATTCCTGGTGAGTTGCCTACCCGAGCCCGAACTCGCTTAAGGGAAAAAGAACAAGCAACTGAAGACATCACATCGCTTTCTTCCTCCAAGACTATGCTACCATTAACTTAACATGCTAGCACGCCTAGCAACTTTCTTTCGAAAAGACTAATAAGCCTTTCGCTCGTCCCCTAGGAAAGAGAATTCCCATTCCCCGGTCAAAAAAAAAAGTACTACTGACTTTGCAGCATATGAAATAGCTGCGCTTATGCCTCCAACATCAATAGCAGCGGAAAAGATCACAGTAGCTGAAACCAAGGGTGAACCGTCGACTCAAGCAAGAACAGCAACCGACTCTCACTAATTGCTGCCCATGTTCATCAATCACGCTAGTCGAACTAGAGCTACAGCCTGCCTTACGATACGAGAGAGAATTTCCACTGCTCTGTCTTCTCTACGATTGCCGGGTGTTCAAAAAAACTCAAAACTTCATCCCGAGGTGACTTCGCTAGACTTGCTTCTAGTCTGATAGGAAATCAAACTCACAGTCGTAAGAACTGAAGGCCTAAGACCGCTTATTCCTTCTCGAAAGCTGCCCGCGAATGCCCTTCTTACTAGGCTGACAGCAGTGAGGTCGAATCCCAGGGGAAATCCCTTTATCAAATCGGAGAAAGCCCGGGTGGACCAATGTAGCAGATTATCGGCATCTCAGAAGGACTAAGGCCCTTGTTGGCTACTTTGCTTTTGGTTCTTTCACTCCGAAAGAAGTGAATCTGGAAGTTCCGTCGCTCCCTGGAGAGCTAATTGCAGCAGATGAAATAGCTGCGGGTTCGTGAAAAGAGTCATTCTGCTGAGGAATGGAAGAAGAGCTTCTCCTTCCTTTGCTTCTTTTCTTACCGCTACGTGGGGAATTTTATATTCTACGATCCTTGCTTTCTCGGGCGATGATTCTTGGCTTGGTTGGCCACTCTGCTATGTTGATGTTGGGTTCCCATCGAGAAATTCATTCATTGTTGAAGAAGTCCCCCCCTTTGACTCGCCATGCCACTATATCCATAATGACCGGCGAGTCGGAACATGTACGAATATAACCACGCGGAGCGCCGGACCGGTCTATCGAAGAAAGAGATCATTGAGCCTATTTTGTTTTGCCGTTTGGAACCCTAACGTTTTTTTGAATTTATTATAATATATATACAGAATAAGCTAAGGGAGTTGGGAATCGCAAGAATTGAG